CAACCAATGAGGGACGGTCATAATAAGGTTTATAAGTCGTTTTCGGATGTAATTGAAGGCAAAGAGGGAAGATTTCGTGAGACCCTGCTTGGCAAACGAGTCGATTATTCGGGGCGTTCCGTCATTGTTGTGGGCCCCTCGCTTTCATTACATCGCTGTGGATTGCCTCGCGAAATAGCAATAGAGCTTTTCCAGACATTTGTAATTCGTGGTCTAATTAGACAAAATATTGCTTCGAACATAGGGGTTGCTAAGAGTCAAATTCGGGAAAAAGGTCCGATTGTATGGGAAATCCTTCAAGAAGTTATGCAGGGGCATCCTGTATTGCTGAATAGAGCGCCTACTCTGCATAGATTAGGTATACAGGCATTCCAACCAATTTTAGTGGAGGGACGTGCTATTTGTTTACATCCATTAGTTTGTAAAGGGTTCAACGCAGACTTTGATGGGGATCAAATGGCTGTTCATGTACCTTTATCTTTAGAGGCCCAGGCGGAGGCTCGTTTACTTATGTTTTCTCATATGAATCTCTTGTCTCCAGCTATTGGAGATCCCATTTCCGTACCGACTCAAGATATGCTTATTGGGCTCTATGTATTAACGAGCGGGAATCGTCGAGGTATTTGTGCAAATAGGTATAATCCATGTAATCGAAGAAACTATCAAAATGAAAGAATTGACGATAATAACTATAAGTATACAAAGGATCCCTTTTTTTGTGATTCTTATGATGCAATTGGGGCTTATCGGCAGAAAAGAATCAATTTAGATAGTCCTTTGTGGCTCCGGTGGCGACTAGATCAACGCGTTATTGCTTCAAGAGAAACTCCCATCGAAGTGCACTATGAATCTTTGGGTACATACCATGAGATTTATGGACACTATCTAATAGTAAAAAGTTTCAAAAAAGAAATTCTTTGTATATATATTCGAACTACTGTTGGTCATATTTATCTTTATCGAGAAATCGAAGAAGCTATACAAGGGTTTTGTCGGGCCTGCTCATATGATACCTAATCATATGGTAATGGTATCTAAGCTAAAAAATTCTACGACATCGGTATGAATTCGGTTCTCTCCGGTTCAACTAGGAACATAGTTCCTGATCCGACTTTCTACACAAATCAAGATCGAGAAAAGGAAGTTTTCTAATCATTGACTCAAACCCATTGTCGAATCCCACTCAGCGGAATAGGGGGTACTTATGGCGGAACGGGCCAATCTGGTATTTCACAATAAAGTGATAGATGGAACTGCTATTAAACGACTTATTAGTCGATTAATAGATCACTTCGGAATGGCATATACATCACACATCCTGGATCAAGTAAAAACCCTGGGGTTCCAGCAAGCCACTGCTACATCCATTTCATTAGCAATTGATGATCTTTTAACTATACCTTCTAAGGGATGGCTAGTCCAAGATGCTGAACAACAAAGTTTGATTTTGGAAAAACATCATCATTTTGGGAATGTACACGCGGTCGAAAAATTACGTCAATCTATTGAAATATGGTATGCTACAAGTGAATATTTACGACAAGAAATGAATCCTAATTTTAGGATGACTGACCCCTTTAATCCAGTCCATATAATGTCTTTTTCAGGAGCTAGAGGAAATGCATCTCAAGTACACCAATTAATAGGTATGAGAGGCTTAATGGCGGATCCCCAAGGACAAATGATAGATTTACCCATTCAAAGCAATTTACGCGAAGGACTGTCTTTAACAGAATATATCATTTCTTGCTACGGAGCCAGAAAAGGAGTTGTGGATACCGCTGTACGAACATCGGATGCTGGATATCTTACGCGCAGACTTGTTGAAGTAGTTCAACACATTGTTATACGTAGAACAGATTGTGGTACCACCCGAGGGATCTCTGTGAGTTCTCAAAATCGGACGCTGCCGGAAAGATTTTTTATCCAAACATTAATTGGCCGGGTATTAGCAGACGATATATATATGGGCCCGCGGTGCATTGCTATTCGAAATCAAGATATTGGGATTGGACTTGTCAATCAATTCCTAATCTTTCGAGCCCAACCAATATCTATATCTATTCGAACTCCTTTTACTTGTAGGAGTACATCTTGGATCTGTCGATTATGTTATGGTCGGAGTCCCACGCATGGCGATCTGGTTGAATTGGGAGAAGCTGTAGGTATTATTGCGGGACAATCCATTGGTGAACCAGGGACTCAACTAACATTAAGAACTTTTCATACCGGCGGAGTCTTTACTGGAGGTACTGCGGAACACGTACGAGCGCCTTCTAATGGAAAAATCCAATTTAATGAGGATTTGGTTCAGCCAACACGTACACGTCACGGGCATCCTGCTTTTCTATGTTATATGGATTTGTATGTAATTATTGAGAGTGAAGATATTATACATAAGGTGACTATTCCACAAAAAAGTTTTCTTTTAGTTCAAAATAATCAATATGTAGAATCAGAACAAGTGATTGCTGAGATTCGTGCGGGAACATATACTTTTAATTTTACAGAGAGAGTTCGAAAACATATTTATTCGGACTCAGAGGGGGAAATGCACTGGAGTACCGATGTGTACCATTCGCCCGAATTTACATATAGTAATGTGTATCTCTTACCAAAAACAAGCCATTTATGGATATTATCAGGGGGTTCATGCAAATTCAGTGTAGTTCCTTTTTCGCTCCACAAGGATCAAGATCAAATAAATGTTCATTCTCTTTCGGCCGAACAAAGATCTAATTCTAGCCTCTCGGTGAATAATGATAACGTGAGACACAAATTCTTTAGTTCGGATTTTTCTGATAAAAAAGAAGGTAGGATTTCTGATTATTCAGAATTGATGGGTAATGAGCAGTCTAATTTCATATATTCTGCTATTCTCCACGAGAATTCTGATTTATTGGGAAAGAGGCGAAGGAATAGATTTATCATTCCATTCCACTCGATTCAAGATCAAGAGAAAGCACTAATGCCGCATTCAGGTATTTCGATTGAAATACCTATAAATGGTATTTTTCGTCGAAATAGTATTCTTTCTTTTTTCGACGATTTTCGATACAAGAGAAACAGTTCAGGAATTACTAAATATGGGACTATAGGGGTTCATTCAATCGTCAAAAACGAGGATGTGATTGAATATCGAGGGGTTAAAAAATTGAATCCAAAATACCAAACGAAAGTAGATCGTTTTTTTTTCATTCCCGAGGAAGTGCATATTTTACCCGAATCCTCCTCGATAATGGTACGGAACAATAGTATCGTTGGAGTAGATACCCAACTAACTTTAAATACCAGAAGTCAGGTGGGCGGATTGGTACGAGTGGAGAGAAAAAAAAAAAGAATTGAAATCAAAATATTTTCCGGGGATATTCATTTTCCTGGAGAAATAGATAAGATATCCCAACACAGCGGGATCTTGATATCACCAGGAACGGGAAAAACAAATTCGAAAGAATCAAAAAAATGGAAAAATTGGATCTATGTTCAACGGGTCACACCTACCAAGAAAAAATCTTTTATTTTAGTCCGACCCGTAACCACCTATGAAATAGCGGATGGTATAAATTTATCAACACTTTTCCCGCGGGATTTGTTTCAGGAAAAGGATAATATGCAACTTCGAGTTGTCAATTATATCCTTTATGGAAATGGCAAACCCACTCGGAGAATTTCTGACACAAGCATTCAACTAGTTCGGACTTGTTTAGTGTTGAATTGGGACCAAGACAAGAAAAGTTCTTCCGACAAAGAGGTCCACGCTTCCCTTGTTGAAGTAAGTACAAACGGTCTGATTCGAGATTTCCTAAGAATCGGCTTAGTGAAATCTCAAAATTTGTATATCAGAAAAAGGAATGATCCGTCAGGTTCAGGATTGATCGCTGATAATGAGTTAGATAGTACCACTAAAAATCCGTTTTATTCCAAAGCAAGGATTCAACAATCATTTAGACAAAATCACGGAACTATTCGTACGCTGGTGAATCGAAATAAGGAATCCCAATCTTTGATAATTTTGTCATCATCTAATTGTTTTTACATGGGTCTATTCAATGATGTAAAAGATCACAATGGAATAAAACAATCAATTAAAAAGGATCCTCTAATTCCAATCAGGAATTTGTTAGGCCCTTTAGGAACAGCCCTTCAAATTGCGAATTTTTATCCATCATTTGACCCCTTAATAACAATAACTCATAATCAGACCTCGGTAGCGAAATATTTACAACTTGAAAATTTAAAACAGACTTTTCAAGTACTTAAATATTATTTAATAGATGAAAATAGGCGAATTTATAATCTCGATTCACGCAGAAACATCGTTTTGAATCCATTTAATTTGAATTGGTATTTTACCCATGATAGTTATTGTGATGAAACGTCCACAAAAATTAGTCTTGGGCAGTTTATTTCTGAACATGTATGTATAGCTAAAAACGGACCATACTTAAAATCGGGTCAAGTTTTAATTGTTCAAGTTGACTCTGTAGTAATAAGATCGGCTAAGACTTTTTTGGCGACTCCGGGAGCAACTGTTCATGGGCATTATGGAGAAATCGTTTACGAAGGAGATACATTAGTTACATTTCTATATGAAAAATCGAGATCTGGTGATATAACGCAGGGTCTTCCAAAGGTAGAACAAGTATTAGAAGTCCGTTCGATTGATTCAATATCGATGAGCCTAGAAAAGAGAGTTGAGGGGTGGAACAAACGTATAACAAGAATTCTTGGAATTCCTTGGAGCTTCTTGATTGGTGCTGAGTTAACTATAGTGCAAAGTCGTATCTCTTTAGTTAATAAGATCCAAAAGGTTTATCGATCCCAGGGGGTACAGATCCATAATAGGCATATAGAAATTATTGTGCGTCAAATAACATCAAAAGTGTTGATTTCGGAAGATGGAATATCTAATGTTTTTTTACCCGGGGAACTGATTGGATTGTTGCGAGCGGAACGAACGGGACGCGCTTTAGAAGAAGGGATCCATTATAGAGCCATTTTATTGGGAATAACGAGAGCATCCCTGAATACTCAAAGTTTTATATCCGAAGCAAGTTTTCAAGAAACTGCTCGAGTTTTAGCCAAAGCCGCTCTCCGGGGTCGTATCGATTGGTTGAAAGGCTTGAAAGAGAACGTTGTTCTAGGGGGTATGATACCCGCGGGTACCGGATTGAAAGGATTAGTGCACTGTTCAAGGCAGCATAGCAACAGTCTTTTGGAAACAAAAAAAAAGAAATTATTCGGGGGGGAAATGAGAAATATTTTCTTCCAACACAGAGAATTATTTGACTCTTGCATTTCAAAGAAGGTACATGATACATCAGAACGCTCTTTTATATAGGATTTAATGAGTCTTAAGTTTAATGATTCTTAAGATAAAATAAGAGTAACGGATTTATCCTTTTAATTATTTGTTTTTATTGTAGACATTTGATTTATTAATAGTAATAAACGGAATAATGAATAGAAAGTAATAGCTTGGCTCGTGCATAAACGACCAATCCTCCGGTAGAAGAGAAGGTTCCATCGGAACAATTTTTTATTTCAACTCGTCTCTTTTTTTTTAAGAGAGGAAGTGTGAGGAGAAATGGCAAGAAGATATTGGAACATAAATTTGGAAGAGATGTTGGAAGCAGGAGTTCATTTTGGTCATGGTACTAGGAAATGGAATCCTAGAATGGCGCCTTATATCTCTGCAAAGCGTAAAGGTATTCATATTACAAATCTGACAAGAACTGCGCGTTTTTTATCAGAAGCTTGTGATTTGGTTTTTGATGCAGCAAGTAGGGGAAAACAATTTTTAATCGTTGGTACAAAAAATAAAGCAGCCGATTCAGTGGTGCGAGCTGCTATAAGGGCTCGATGTCATTATGTTAATAAAAAATGGCTTGGTGGTATGTTAACAAATTGGTCCACTACAGAAACGAGGCTTCATAAGTTCAGGGACTTGAGAACGGAACAAAAGACAGGGAGACTCAATCGTCTTCCTAAAAGAGATGCAGCTATGTTGAAGAGACAATTATCTCGCTTGCAAACATATCTGGGCGGGATTCAATATATGACGAGATTGCCTGATATTGTAATCATCGTTGATCAGCAAGAAGAATATACGGCCCTTCGAGAATGTATCACTTTGGGAATTCCAACAATTTGTTTAATCGATACAAATTGTGATCCTGATCTTGCAGATATTTCGATTCCGGCAAACGATGATGCTATAGCTTCAATTCGATTAATTCTTAACAAATTAGTATTCGCAATTTGTGAGGGTCGTTCTAGCTATATACGAAATCCTTGATTAATAATTAATAATAAGCTAAATAAATTTTTGGAACTCCATAGCTTCATGGGGTCGGTTACTATTTCTGAATTGTACAAAAGAGAAAAAAATGTGGATATTCTGTGATTCATTTTTTGGTATAATACCAAATATATAATTCGAGTAGGCAAGTCCAAAAAGAAAAAGAAAGAATTGAATCAAAATAATTCCTTTTGAAATTTTAAGTCAAGCTCTATTTCTGTCAGAGAGTAATATGAATATTATATCATGTTCTATCAACACACTAAATGGATTATACGAGATCTCTGGTGTGGAAGTCGGCCAACATTTATATTGGCAAATCGGGGGTTTCCAAGTCCATGCCCAAGTCCTTATTACTTCTTGGGTTGTAATTGCTATCTTATTAGGTTCCGCCGTTATCGCAGTTCGGAATCCACAAACCATTCCAACCGACGGTCAAAATTTCTTCGAATATGTTCTTGAATTCATTCGAGACGTAAGCAAAACTCAGATTGGAGAAGAATATGGTCCGTGGGTTCCCTTTATTGGAACTCTCTTTCTCTTTATTTTTGTTTCGAACTGGTCAGGCGCTCTTTTACCTTGGAAAATCATACAATTACCTCATGGGGAGTTAGCCGCACCCACGAATGATATAAATACTACCGTTGCTTTAGCTTTACTCACGTCAATAGCATATTTCTATGCGGGTCTTTCCAAAAAAGGATTGGGGTATTTCAGTAAATACATTCAGCCAACTCCAATTCTTTTACCTATTAACATTTTAGAAGATTTCACAAAACCCTTATCACTTAGTTTTCGACTTTTCGGGAATATATTAGCTGATGAATTAGTTGTTGTTGTTCTTGTTTCTTTAGTACCGTTAGTAGTTCCTATACCTGTCATGTTACTTGGATTATTTACAAGTGGGATTCAAGCTATTATTTTTGCAACTTTAGCTGCGGCTTATATAGGCGAATCCATGGAGGGGCATCATTGACTAGCTTTTTTTTTTGAAAAAGTACAAGTATAATTTTTTTTTTAGCTTAGCGAAACGAAATGTATGTGCAACTCCAGATAATCCACTTAGGGGATAGAAATAGCCAAATCTTAGGTAATGAATTGGAATAAAAAAAAGGAAAGAGATCGAAAATAAAAGATCTTTTTCTTAAAATTCCAAGTTCACCGTTTCTTTATTTTATGTATATCATAGTATGATTGTA